AAATTTATAACTATACCTAGACTCTAATTCATTAGTATGTTATTACTATGTTATAATTTATATAATGATATTAAATTATACATTATACAATTTGTTACTTTTTTATTACAAATATCAACAATAATTTTATTCGTACTTCAAATAGGAATACTACCGCCGGAGTTTTTTGATTTATGAAAAAATCAAAGCCCCTTATCGGATTTGAACCGATGACTTACGCCTTACCATGGCGTTACTCTACCACTGAGTTAAAAGGGCTTGTTTGATTCAATTCCTGAATAAAGTCACTAGCCACTATGAGTTTAGTATATATACTTATTATAATATATGTACATACTTATTATAATATATGTACATATAATACATAGATATATCTTATATGCATAGCGGTTCGTTCAGAAATTAGAAATTTGACTTATCCAGTAAATTATAGGGGAGGATATACTAGTGAATATAGGTAAAAAAAAAAGGTTTATTGATATTGGATTTGATAAATAGCAATACAATTAATTGTTTCCAATCCTAATTGACATCATAACGAAATTGATTTGATTGATACATATACCCACTAGTTTAACATAGATCCAACATATTTCATTGAATGATTGATAAAGAAATTTGGCGTAGCCTCTGAACTAAATTATTGGCGGAAAAAAATGCTATAGAATCGTGAAAGATGGAAAGATCCTCCGTATCGAGTCATACCATTCCATTATATTGACAATTTAAAAAAACTATTCATACTATGAGCATAGTATGATGGCGGTCGTGCAAGTATGGTATGCCCCCATCGTCTAGTGGTTCAGGACATCTCTCTTTCAAGGAGGCAGCGGGGATTCGACTTCCCCTGGGGGTAGGGTACTACGAAAGGAAGTTGATCATGGATTATCAATAAGCCTGGAATTTTTTCTTCTGGGGTCGATGCCCGAGCGGTTAATGGGGACGGACTGTAAATTCGTTGGCAATATGTCTACGCTGGTTCAAATCCAGCTCGGCCCAAAAATTCGCCGATCTACCAGGAAATGGTATCATATAACCCATTTGGTGCTCTCCAGAAATGCGCGATCCCCCAATACGAATACGGAAGAGAAATTTTCTTCTCTGGTATATCTATACCACTATTTATTTACTCCATTTTTCCAACAAATTAGGATCTTGATAATAATTTAGATTCATATCAGGATCTGTAAGTATAAAGTAAAATCTAAAGAAAAGGGGAAATAAAAAAACCTTTTTCATTGAAAAAGTAATTATCCAATTTATTTGGCAATAACAAAAGGATTACTAGTAATCCAGGTTGTTCTCACTAAAGCGCATACCCATATGGGTATCAATATATCACTCACGGCTCTGTTACAACACGCCAATTTGAATCTAAATTCAAAATTGAAAGGGTTAGAATAAAATCATAAAAATATGTATACATAATACTTTATTTTATTATGGTATTTACTTGGGATTGTAGTTCAATTGGTCAGAGCACCGCCCTGTCAAGGCGGAAGCTGCGGGTTCGAGCCCCGTCAGTCCCGACGGATCCAATAAAAAAATATATAAATTCCGCTCTCTATTTTTTGTGAAAGATTTTTGGGGAAAGTTAAGTAGAATTTCATTCCCAAGGTCAATCTCTCTTCTTTTTTTCTTTTTTTCACATTTATCATCAATGGGGGAATTTCCATTTCTTTGACTAGTACTGATTCGATTGATGGGAGATAGACATGAGTGGATTTGTACAATTATTGGTAGCATCAGATTCAGGATTCCAAGAGATACCATACTGTACTGGGTATGGCTTTTTCGATTACTCCCGATCTGTCGAATAGAGTAGAGTACTGTACGTTTCCCGGAAGTACATATATAAATGGAATTTGTACGATATAAAATAACTTTAACATAGTTATTGTAATAGAATATTTTCAGGGATCCCTTTTTTATTAGGGAGGGGATGCCATTTTTTTATTAAGGGGTTTCCTTGAAAGAAAAAACTTTTCAAATTATTAGATAAAAAAATAAAAAAATAGTGCATTTGATGGAATGTTCGATTTTTTTATAACGAAACTTGTACTCGTCTTTATCATCCTTCTTTTGTTTTCCAAGAAGATTAGATCAGTAAAAAAGGGAGTTTAGAACTTAACTCTTTATTTAGCTTCTATTGTTTGTTGGGATTTGTTTAGAATCAATGGTAAGGGTTCGATGATACTTCATCAGATGGTTGTACAAAGAGGGCGGTTGGTTATAGAAAAAAAAGAATGGAAAAGAATGATAAATAAAAAAAAATAAAGGAAGTCTTGGTTGGATCAGGAATAAAATTTTGAGTTCGGTATGGATAAAAGATCTTCCTATGTTATACTATTCAATTCTTGACGATGAGTTGATTTGATAGTGCAGATATTGTTATTCATGATATTGATCCGATTCGATATCATCGAGATGTAATTCATCCCATTGAATTTACAAGCGAAAGATTTCTTATCTCTATGGGATTAACTCCCGAGTTATTGCGAATTAAAGAAAAATGAAACAATGAGATTATGGAAGTAAATATTCTCGCATTTATTGCTACTGCACTGTTTATTCTAGTTCCTACCGCTTTTTTACTTATAATATACGTAAAAACAGTCAGCCAAGGTGATTAATTTGAATTAAGCTTGACTTTTGAGTTCTTATCAATAATTGAAGAGAAGAAAGGGATTCAAATTTTGCGTCTTAAATGAAATGGGCAGACTAGAATTAGCCGTATTCTATGAGATACGATAGTATGGTAGAAAGATTCAGATATTTCTTTCTACCATACTATCCATACTATAACTACTATTGTAGTGTAGTGTATAAAGTTGTATTGTAATCCAAGTTAATTTAATAAAGATCAATCTACAATAGTATCGTCATATTCCTATATATCGGTGTATATATATGGATATCAATTACATATTATATATATAATATATGATAGTGCCCCCCCCCAATTCTATTTCTTTGCTTTATACATCTGTGTTGTATTTAATTTGTGTTGATTTCAATCAATTAGAAATGATCGAAAAGCGACTCGTACAATTCGAATTCCCGGATTGCTGATTATTTTCAATATGAATCCCGATCAAAAGAGGCCTCTTCGATGGGTATAATAAAAGAAAATAAAGTAATCCTTTTATTAGCATTCCGACGAAGAAGTCATTGATCGATCAGTTGACAGATGATCCATGGAAACTTCTTCGGATTTCGAAAAAAGGGGGGAAAGGGTTAGTAAACCTCGTCAATTTTTAACGTTTGAACAGTGAGTTCAATAAAACAAACACAACATAAATAAAATTTCCAAAATATTAAAACAAACAGGAAGTGCGCAATATGTGACTCGCCCAAGACAATATTTTAGTCTGTGTAGTATCTCGTTAGACAACTACTATGTCTGTGTTGTTTCCGATAGAAAATGTGGATCTACGTAATGTAATAACAGAACTATTTTATCTTTGAATAATAAAAGGGGAAACAAAAAAGTAAAATAAAAAAAGTTCAGCTCTTCCTCACGGTCCATATCTAATTTTGGTAAGAGTCGGTTCATCGAAATAGAAAATTGATCAAGAATTCAGTTGGAATAAATTTACTACCATTTGTATTTCTTTTACTTTGTATTTTTTTTACTTTCGAAATACGAACACGGAAATAATTTAAATATTTGTTTGATTGAAAGAGTATTCTTCATATATATTATTCATAAACTACATTACTACACTAAAACCCAAGAAAATTTTTAAATGCCGATATTTTTTATTTCTATTTCAATTTAAAAATGGAATTTTAAATTGAAATAGTGTTGAAATAGTGAAATTTCAACTAAAAAAAGCTCTTCGGAACTGAAAGATTTATAAAAAAAAATTGATACAGTTTAATTCCTAAACTCAATTAGTAGTATTTCTAGAGTCCACTTCTTCCCCATACTACGAGTGAAAGGGAAAATGTAAAGACTACCATTAAAGCAGCCCAAGCGAGATTTACTATATCCATGTGAATTATGTCCCCTATCTCTATGAAGGAATTATTGAATTATTGTTCACTAATAAATAATAGTGGAATCACTGACGCAGAGTCAAAAATGAATTCTGACCTAACATCGTTGATGAAACAATCCAATAAATCCAATTATAACTTCTAAGAGGGTCTTATAAGATTTCTAGTATAATCAGAAAAGGTTAAGCACAAGCAAAATATGCGGAGACCCCCTTGGAAGTATCAAAGAAATGATATTAATAGGTAGAAATAATAAAAATCTATTCTTTCTTTTGTTGCCCTTCATTAAGTTAAGTAAAAACTTATAGACGAAAAGTAGATCACTACCTAGCCCATACCCTATTTCTTTCCCATTTTGTTTTGATCTAATCCTTACCGTCTCCTTAATTGTCTCTATGAAAACAATCGGAGGACGTCCTATTATGTTCTGTTCTTGACTAGAGGTTAACGAAAAAAGAATAAAAGTAGCTAAGTAAAAGCCAATTACCCATTCAATCGAATCAATATTGATTGAATGCCGGAGTACTCAAAGACTTTGATGAATATGTATACTAAAGTATCTTCTGGCCTTTCCGCAACTAAAAATGGAATTCTATTTCCGTCCTGCTATTCAATCTAATTCAAAACCCGGCCCGTAGACACTCCATTGCTAATGGAAGGACTATCACGATTTATCATATCAGTTTCCTCCGTTTGCTTCCGCTGGAAAAAATTTTCCAAATTATATCAGCAAAACAGAAGAAGGTATGTCGATTCTTTTGGTGATTAGGCGACACCCGGATTTGAACTGGGGAAAAAGGATTTGCAGTCCCCCGCCTTACCGCTCGGCCATGCCGCCAAAACGATACCAAATCAAAATCTCTGAAAAAATTTTCCTTTTGCCTTCTTATTTATTGTACTTGTATTTTGAATCTTAATCCCGTTTTCCTTAATTCCTTTTCTAAAATAAATATTTCTTTTTTATTTGGGTTGGATCCATCCCTTCGATTGATTGTTAT